TAAGCGAGCTCGGGCTTTTTCCAGTTGCTCAATGGCTCCCTCGCGTAGTTCTTCTGAATTTCGAATAGTATCCAGGATCCTCTTTTTTCGATTATCTAATAAATCACTTAACACCCCCTTTCCAAAAAAGATCAATACACCAAGTACTACACTTAGATTTATTAGATTTGTTGCAAAAATATCGGTATTAAACCCGAAACTCCCGGCGGGGGACCAGTGACCCAAAGAAACGAAAGAATCGGTTACATTTTTCATACGATCTCCTATTTAAAAAAAAAAACGAACTTTTTTCTTTTTTTTGTATCATTTTCACCCCTTTTCCATTGATTCTATTAATTCTATTATTCTATATATTCCATTTTATATATATTTTTTTATAGTTTTCTAATTCTAAATTCTCTAGATTTCCGATGTTTTTATTTATTTATTATTTATTTCAATTTTTTATTATAAAGTTTTTTCTTAAATTGGATTTCTAAAAAATATTCGAAATCTTTTTTTATAATAAAAAATTTGACTTTACCTATGAGAGTCAAAAATACATTTCTATCTAGATAGAAATGTATTTTTTTTTTTCAATTTCAAATTCCCAATAATAATGATACTTATTAGAATTCAATGATACTTATTAGAATTCAAAGAATTAGGGATCGATCAATAGCGAAAGACCCCATTTGCTGCAACATTCCTTAAAAAGAGGGTCCCTTGGACTAAGAAAGGGAAGGAAGAAAACGAGTCAATGGGCTAATTCCTCATCCTCAAATTAATCCTTCCTTTAGGTTATTATCCCAACAACGGCGTAAAAAAAGAAAGGAGTAAGCCCGAATACTAAGAAAAAATTAAGAAAACAATCTCCTATTTATAGGATTAAACAGACTTACAGGATTAAACAAAAGGATTCGCAAATAAAAGTGCCAATGCGATAACCAGCCCATAAATTGTTAAAGCTTCCATAAAAGCCAAACTAAGCAATAAAACACCTCGTATTTTTCCATCGGCCTGGGGTTGTCTCGCGATACTTTCTAGAGCGCGACCCGCAGCAGTACCTTGACCAACTCCAGGTCCGATAGAAGCAAGTCCAACAGCCAACCCAGCAGCAATAACGGAAGCGGCAGAAATCAATGGATTATTCATGATAAGTTCCTCACAGCAAAAGAAAATAAAGAAATGGTTAGTGATACAATCATACTATGATATAAATAAAATAAAGAAATAGTAAACTTGGAATTTTTGGAATTTTAAGAAAAAGATCTTTTCGATCTCTTTCCTTTTTTTTATTCCAATTCATTACCTAAGATTTGTCTATTTCTATCCCCTAAGTGGATTATCTAGAGTTGCACATACATTGCGTTTCGCTAAGCTAAAAAAAAAGATGATACTTGTACTTTTTCAAAAACAAACTAGTCAATGATGCCCCTCCATGGATTCGCCTATATAAGCCGCAGCTAAAGTTGCAAAAATAATAGCTTGAATCCCACTTGTAAATAATCCAAGGAACATGACAGGTATAGGAACTACTAAAGGTACTAAAGAAACAAGAACAACAACAACTAATTCATCGGCTAATATATTCCCGAAAAGTCGAAAACTAAGCGATAAGGGTTTTGTGAAATCTTCTAAAATGTTAATAGGTAAAAGAATTGGAGTTGGTTGAATGTATTTACTGAAATACCCCAACCCTTTTTTGGAAAGACCCGCATAGAAATATGCTACTGACGTGAGTAAAGCTAAAGCAACGGTAGTATTTATATCATTCGTGGGTGCGGCTAACTCCCCATGCGGTAATTGTATGATTTTCCACGGTAAAAGAGCACCTGACCAGTTCGAAACAAAAATAAAGAGAAACAGAGTTCCAATAAAGGGAACCCACGGACCATATTCTTCTCCAATCTGAGTTTTGCTCACGTCTCGAATGAATTCAAGAACATATTCGAAGAAATTTTGACCGTCGGTTGGAATGGTTTGTGGATTCCGAACTGCGATAACGGCGGAACCTAATAAGATAGCAATTACAACCCAAGAAGTAATAAGGACTTGGGCATGGACTTGGAAACCTCCGATTTGCCAATATAAATGTTGGCCGACTTCCACACCAGAGATATCGTATAATCCATTTAGTGTGTTGATAGAACATGATATAATATTCATATTACTCTCTGACAGAAATAGAGCTTGACTTAAAATTTAAAAAGGAATTATTTTGATTCAACTCTTTCTTTTTGGACTTGCCTACTCGAATTATATATTTCGAATTATATATATATATATTTGGTATTATACCGGTATTATACCAAAAAACGAATCACAGAATATCCACATTTTTATCTCTTTTGTACGATTCAGAAATAGTAACCGACCCCATGAATCTATGGAGTTCCAAAAATATATTTAGCTTATTATTAATTATTAATCAAGGATTTCGTATATAGCTAGAACGACCCTCACAAATTGCGAATACTAATTTGTTAAGAATTAATCGAATTGAAGCTATAGCATCATCGTTTGCTGGAATCGAAATATCTGCAAGATCAGGATCACAATTTGTATCGATTAAACAAATTGTTGGAATTCCCAAAGTGATACATTCTCGAAGGGCCGTATATTCTTCTTGCTGATCAACGATGATTACAATATCAGGCAATCTCGTCATATATTGAATCCCGCCCAGATATCTTTGCAAGCGAGATAATTGTCTCTTCACCATAGCTGCATCTCTTTTCGGAAGACGATTGAGTCTCCCTGTCTTTTGTTCCGTTCTCAAGTCCCTGAACTTATGAAGCCTCGTTTCTGTAGTGGACCAATTTGTTAACATACCACCGAGCCATTTTTTATTAACATAATGACACCGAGCCCTTATAGCAGCTCGCACCACTGAATCGGCTGCTTTCTTTTTTGTACCAACAATTAAAAATTGTTTTCCCCTACTTGCTGCATAAAAAACCAAATCACAAGCTTCTGATAAAAAACGAGCAGTTCTTGTCAGATTTATAATATGAATACCTTTACGCTTTGCAGAGATATAAGGCGCCATTCTAGGATTCCATTTCCTAGTACCATGACCGAAATGAACTCCTGCTTCCAACATCTCTTCCAAATTAATGTTCCAATATCTTCTTGCCATTTCTCCTCACACTTCCTCTCTTTAAAAAAAAAAGAGACGAGTTGAAATAAAAAATTGTTCCGATGGAACCTTCTCTTCTACCGGAGGATTGGTCGTTTATGCACGAGCCAAGCTATTCCTTTCTATTCGTTATTTCCTTTATTACTATTAATAAATCAAATATTAATAAATCAAATGTCTACAATAAAAACAAATAATGAAAAGGATAAATCCGTTAGTCTTATTTTATTTTATCTTAAGAATCATTAAATCCTATAGAAAAGAGCGTTCTGATGTATCATGTACCTTCTTTGAAATGCAAGAGTCAAATAATTCTCTGTGGTGGACGAAAATATTTCTCATTTCCCCCCCGAATAATTTCTTTTTTTTTGTTTCCAAAAGACTGTTGCTGTGCTGCCTTGAACGGTGCACTAATCCTTTAAATCCGGTACCCGCAGGTATCATACCCCCTAGAACAACGTTCTCTTTCAAGCCTTTCAACCAATCGATACGACCCCGGAGAGCGGCTTTGGCTAAAACTCGAGCAGTTTCTTGAAAACTTGCTTCGGATATAAAACTTTGAGTATTCAGAGATGCTCTCGTTATTCCCAATAAAATGGCTCGATAATGGATCCCTTCTTCTAAAGCGCGTCCCGTTCGTTCCGCTCGCAATAATCCAATCAGTTCCCCGGGTAAAAAAACATTAGACATTCCATCTTCCGAAATCAACACTTTTGATGTTATTTGACGCACAATAATTTCTATATGCCTATTATGGATCTGTACCCCCTGGGATCGATAAACCTTTTGGATCTTATTAACTAAAGAGATACGACTTTGCACTATAGTTAACTCAGCACCAATCAAGAAGTTCCAAGGAATTCCAAGAATTCTTGTTATACGTTTGTTCCAACCCTCAACTCTCTTTTCTAGGCTCATCGATATTGAATCAATCGAACGCACTTCTAATACTTGTTCTACCTTTGGAAGACCCTGCGTTATATCACCAGATCTCGATTTTTCATATAGAAATGTAACTAATGTATCTCCTTCGTAAATGATTTCTCCATAATGCCCATGAACAGTTGCTCCCGGAGTCGCCAAAAAAGTCTTAGCCGATCTTATTACTACAGAGTCAACTTGAACAATTAAAACTTGACCTGATTTTAAGTGCGGTCCATTTTTGGATATACATACATGTTCAGAAATAAATTGCCCAAGACTCATTTTTGTGGACGTTTCATCACAATAATTATCATGGGGAAAATACCAATTCAAATTAAATGGATTCAAAACGATGCTTCTGTGTGAATCGAGATTATAAATTCTCCTATTTTCATCCATTAAATAATATTTAAGTACTTGAAAAGTCTCTTTTAAATTTTCACTCTGATTATGAGTTATTGTTATTAAGGGGTCAAATGATGGATAAAAATTCGCAATTTGAAGGACTGTTCCTAAAGGGCCCAACAAATTCCTAATTGGAATTAGAGGATCCTTTTTAATTGATTGTTTTATTCCATTGTGATCTTTTACATCATTGAATGGACCCATGTAAAAACAATTAGATGATGACAAAATTATCAAAGATTGGGATTCCTTATTTCTATTCAACAGCGTACGAATAGTTCCGCGATTTTGTCTAAATGATTGTTGAATCCTTGCTTTGGAATAAAACGGATTTTTAGTAGTACTATCTAACTCATTATCAGAGATCAATCCTGAACCTGACGGATCATTCCTTTTTCTGATATACAAATTTTGGGATTTCACTAAGTCGATTCTTAGGAAATCTCGAATCAGACCGTTTGTACTTACTTCAACAAGGGAAGCATGGCCCTCTTTGTCAGAAGAACTTTTCTTGTCTTGGTCCCAATTCAACACTAAACAAGTCCGAACT